CGGGGATTGGCCGTGTCTGTCGATATACGATCCAAATCGCTACCCTCTATTCGTTATTATCTTTATTTTCATTTTCAGGACAGCACCAAATGACCTAGAGAGTTTTTTTTATTAATTATTAAAAAAGTATGAATCCACTTTTAGGAATTATTAAATCCTCTAAATGATTGTTCTGGTGTATCATGGAAATTCTTTGAAATGAAAGAATCAAATAATTCTCTGTGGTGTAACAAAATATCTCTGATTTCGCCCGCGAAAAAATTCTTATTTTTGATTTCCAAAGGAATATTCTTATGTTGCCTTGAACGGTGCGCTAATCCTTTGAATCCGGTACCAACGGGTATCATCCCTCCTATAACAACGTTCTCTTTTAGTCCTTTCAACCAATCGATCCGACCCCGGAGAGCAGCTTTGGCTAAAACTCGAGCAGTTTCTTGAAAACTCGCTTCAGATATGAAACTTTGAGTATTCAAAGATGTTCTTGTTATTCCCAATAGGATGGCCCTGTAACAGATCGATTCTTCCAAAGCGCGCCCCGTTCGTTCCGCTCGCAACAATCCAATTAGTTCTCCAGGTAAAAAAACATTAGACATTCCATCCTCGGAAACTAAGACTTTTGATGTTATTTGGCGTACAATAATTTCTATGTGCCTATTATGGATTTGTACCCCTTGGGATCGATAAACCTTTTGGATCTTATTAACCAAAGATATACGACTTTGCACTATAGTTAGCTCAGCACCAATCAAGAACCCCCAAGGAATTCCAAGAATTCTTGTTATATGCTCGTTCCAACCCTCAACTCTTTTTTCTAGGTTCATTGATATTGAATCAATTGAACGCACTTCTAACACTTGTTCCACTTTTGGAAGACCCTGCGTTATATCGCCAGATCTCGATTTTTCATATATAAATGTAACTAATGTATCTCCTTCGTAAAGGATTTCTCCATAATGGCCATGAACAGTTGCTCCTGGAGTGGCTAAATAAGGCTTAGCGGATCTTATTACTACAGAGTCAAGTTGAACAATCAAAACTTGACCCGATTTTAGGCGTGGTCCATTTTTGGCTATACATACATTTTCACAAATAAACTGTCCAAGACTGATTATCGTAGATGTTTCTTCACAATAATTATCACAATTATTGTGAGGGAGAAAATACCAATTCAAATTGAATGAATTCAAAACGATCTTACTGCATGGATCAGGATTATAAATCCTCCCATTTTCATCCATTAAATAATATTTAAGTACTTGAAAGGTCTGTTTTAAATTTTCAAGTTGCAAATATTTAGTTACTAAAACCTGATTATGAGTTATTAAATCGTAAAATGAATAAAAATTGACAATTTGAAGGACTGTTCCTAAAGGGCCAATCGAATTCCTAATTTTAATTATAGGATCTTTTTTAATTGATTCTTTTATCACATTGTGATATTTTGCAACATTGAATGGACCCATTTGAAAACAATTAGATGATGACAAAATTATCAAAGATGGGCATTCCTTATTTTTATTTAACAAAGTGCGAATAGTTCCGTGATTTTGGCTAGGTGATTGTTGAATCTTTGTCTTGGAATAAATGGAATAAAAAGGATTGATATGGGTGTGATCTGACACATTATCAAAGATCAATCCTGAGCCTGACGGATCATTCCTTTTTCTGAGATACAAAATAGGGGATTTCACTAAGTCGATTCTTAGAAAATCTCGAATCAGGCCATTTATACTTACTTCAACAAAGGAAGCATGGGCCTCTTGGATAAAAGAACTTTTTTCGTCTTCGTCCCAATTCAAAATTAAACAAGTTCGAACTAGTTGAATACTTGTGTCAGAAATTCCCCGAATTGGTTTTCCATTTCCGTAAACAATATAATTGACAACTCGAAGTTGCATATTATCCTTTTCTTGGAACAAATCCGGGGGAAAGAGTGTTGCTAAATTTATACTTATACCGTCCCCTATTTCATATGTCACGACGGGTCGAACTAAAACAAAATACTTTTTCTTAGTAGATGTAATCCTTTGGACATAGATCCAATTTTTCAATTTTTTTGATTCCTTAGAATTTGTTTTTCCTGTTCCTGGTGGTATCAAGATGCCACTGTGTCGGGATATCTTATCCGTTTCTCCAGGAAAATGGATATCTCCCGAAAAGATTTTAAGTTCAATCCTTTTTTTTTTTCTCTCCACTCGGACTAATCCGCCTACTCGGCTTCTTGTATTTAAAGTGATTCGTGTATCTACTCCAATCAAACTATTGTTCCGTACCATTATCGAAGAAGATTCAGGTAAAATATGTACTTCTTCGGGAATGAAAAAAAATCGATCTATTTTCATTTGGTATTTTTGCTTAAATTCTTTGATTCCTCGATACTCAATCAAATCCTCTTTTTTAACCATTGAATGCATCCCTATAGTCCCATATTTAGTAATTCCCGAACTCTTTCTTCTGTATCGAGGATCATCGAAATAAGCAAGAATACTATTTCTACGGA